TATTTCCATTTCTTTATTAAAAAAGCAGTTTCTTTTGAAGCCAAAAGGGATTTTTCTTGATACCGAACATAATGCATGAACGGATCCTTGAACAACCACAGGTTGCTTTGAAAATCTTTAGAAAAGACTTCTAAAAGATGCTCTATTTTTCCATAGAAATATATTCGTTCAAGAAAGATTCCAAAAGATGTTGATCGTAAATGAGAAGATTGTTTGCGGATAAATAAAAAAAAGGATTCGTATTCATATACATGAGAATTATATAAGAAGAAGGAGAATCTTTGATTTCTTTTTGAAAAAGAGGAGCTAGTTTTCTTTAGAGTAATAAAAGTATTCCAATACTCGTGTAGAAAGAATCGTAATAAATGCAACGAAGAGGCATCCTTTACCCAAAAACGAAGAGTTTGGACTAAGATTTCCGGATGGACAGGGTGGGGTATTAATATATCTAACACAGAATTTAAATGTGAAAGGTTGTCCTCTAAAAAAGGAAATATGGAATGAATTGATCGTAAATTATGAGATTGGAATGTCTTTTTCCGTTCTAGAAAAGATATTTTTCGTAGAGAAAAAGGTATTTCGACAATAAATGCAAATCCCTCGTATATTATTTGATAATACAAATTTTTGTTAGAATCATTAATAGAAATTAAAAAAGGATTCTGTTGATACATTCGAGTAATTAAACGTTTCACAATTAGTAAACTATATTTCTTGTCATAACCTGAATTTGATAAAAAAATAGATTGATTTAAATCATGATCATGAGCAAGTGCATAAATATACTCTTGAAGTATAAGTGGATATTGAAAGTTATGTTGTTGAGATCTATCTAGCTGTAAATATCTTTGAAGTTCCTCCATTTGAAATTATATTTGAACCAAAAGTAGAAGGTTGGGAGGGTTATGAAATGATACATAATGCGATACAGTCAAAGCAAGGTATTGTCTAAAAATAGACACCTCGGAGACAGATAAACTTACCAACGGATTCTCTATCCTCTCTTTTTCCATTTAATTAGTCTATGTTCATTAGACTATGTTATAGGATAGATGACAAAACAAGATGGTTAGAAATCCTTTATTTTTTTCAACCTAATCGCTCTTTTGATTTTGGAAAAAAAACTTTCTTTATCAACATACTGCTTCTTCTACACACGCATTTCCATTCTATATTAGGGAATGGCAATAATTAGGATTCATTAAAAAAAATAGAGAATCTACTCTCAAGGGAGAAAGCCTTTCCCGCATCAGGTACTAATATATTTTTAACATCTTATTAGATGGGGAATTATTCAAATCAAGAACAAAAGCCCGTTACTTTTGCTTTCCCTATTATTATATTATAATGAATTTAAATTGAAGCCCTAGAGCCCTATCCATTTATTAATTTGACCCAACTTCTTTTTGTTCCTTCCAAGAATTCCAACAAGGTTTTAGCCCTATTAAAATAAAAAATTATCAGAACTATCTGTTGCTCCGACCTGCTCTTTTTTCCATTCATTCCCTTTCAGGATCAGTCGTGGTCTTACAAACTTTACCGATGGTATGGACGAATCCTTTCCTTCATCCAAATGTGTAAAAGATCTTAGCCGCACTTAAAAGCCGAGTACTCTACCGTTGAGTTAGCAACCCAAAAATAAAAAATGTGTAGATACAGTCAGAATAAAAATAAAGATAAAAATATATATAAATGCAAAATAGATAGGCCCCCTTTTTTATATTATCTACTTTTTCAATAATATTTCAATCAAAAGGACCCCTTGTATCCTTGGATCAAAGGACTCACCACTTGAAATGAAAGTAAAACCGAAACCCATAGGCCGGAAATAAAAAGATCCACTTCATTTATCACGATGAATTATATTTGTTCGATACGCTGTTGTCAATATAAATGTTGACAAAAAAAGAATAGAATGGAAAAACTCAAAATAGAAATTTTAGAATTTTATTTCAAATTAATATTTACTATTTTAAAATTTTTATTTGAATACTATTCAATAAGAATTTGTGTGAGACTGGCAACATATATCTAATTCTAACCTACACAGATATAAAAAGTATAGACTGAGAGAAATAAATAATAAGTAAGAAGTGAAAAAATCAAAAAATATCGGATTTCTTTTATCCATTATCCATAATGCATAATATATTCAACCCATCTAAGTGGAATAAGCAAACTGGATTCCTTTTTTGTTAGTAGAGTTCCAATGAAAACGACCATTTGAAGGGAGTGTCTACGTTTTTTATAGAAAAAATAAAGTTTTGTCGTTCTAAAACATAGGATTGGGTAGAAATAATGAGAAAAAAATTGATATGTATAGAGCACAGAAAAGGGGGGGTAGTAACTTATATATTCTTTTTTTTACCCCCCCTTAATTTGTTTGTATTTCTTTAATTGAATTCCGTTTGATCAGGGCGAAGTTCCTTAAAAAGTCCCTTCTTCTTTAAAATATCCCGAACAGTTCCTGTAGGTTGAGCACCCCTTTCAAGAAAGTATCGAATAAGAGTAACGTTTAAATAAGTTTCATTATTTATCGGATCATAAAAACCCACTTTCTGAAGATCTTTTCCTTCTCTTCGGGATCGAGCATCAATTGCAACGATTCGATAGACGACTCATTGGGATAGATATAAATGAACAATACCCCCCCGAGAAACGTATAGGAAGTTTTTTCCTCGTACGGCTCAAGATAAAATTATTTGGTTTGAAGTTTTGTCTGTGTATTGAATTCTAATAAATGACAAATGAATCCATAAAATCCTAAAATAAATTAGATTCTTATTTAATTCCATTCAACCCCTTCTTCTTACTTCTTAAAAAAAAAAGGGAAACCACTCATTCATACTCATAACTCAAGTTGGATAACTGTTAAATAGTTCAAAGAAAAAAATTTATTTATTGAGTAGTCTTTACCCCCTTTTTTGTTTGTCTCGTTTAAAATCTATTTAGATTATTTAATCTGATTCCGTTATTTAGACAATTCAAAAGGCGTTTCCTTGTTCTAGGATCCTTTATCTTTGTTTTAAATCATTAGGTTTAGACATTACTTCGGTATTTATGAATCCTTTCAAAATGGTAGCAACATACCTTTTTTTATGATTTCTTTTTATCAAAGAATCCTGTGGACGACTGATTCCGAGTTATACACTTTGGTATCGAAAAAGTTTGATCAATTCCAACAAAATGTCCTTTTTTATTGGAAACTTGCTCGAAGTGGATTCTTTCGATTTATATATCGAAGATATGTTTACGAAGTTGTTCAATTTATTGATTGGCATTAACCCTAGATCTTTGCCCCGAGAAATGAATGGATACTTTCTTTTTTACTCGAGCTTCACCATGCACTATTTACATTACAACCCAACAAAAGGGAGGTTCCTGCGGAACAGAACAAATGATGTCGAGCGAAGAGCACCTTCATTCCTATATAAAATGGTGGAGTAAGAATCCACAGCGGATCATGTCTTTCAAGTCGCACGTTGCTTTCTACCACATCGTTTCAAACGAAGTTTTACCATAACATTCCTCTAATTTAGAAGGGGTGCGGAGTTGATTCAACTATGGAATCATGAATAGTCATTGGTTCAATTGGTGCATAGATGTTGCAACCCTCTATATATACTCTATATATATACGGGTAAATCTAAATAGATATCTAAAGATTTTTCTTTTCTGAAGAAGTCCTAGCAAGACCCCATCTTTAACATACATAAATAGATAGAAAAATAAGACGAAGAAATGAAATCCGCATCTTCAAGTGATTTAATGGGTTGTCCTATTTTATACTTTTTTAGTATTGAAGATTAAACTTTTTTGAACAGGGAATCGTTCAAAATATTTATAAAATATATATCTTTTATTATATTTACTTACTATTTAAAGTTTAAAATGGGGTTCAGTAATATTTCGGCAATCTCGTTTTTCTATAAAATGAATAAAATTTTTAATTATCCTATGTCTCAACCGTTACATAGATTTTCAATTCTTCAATTAGTACAAAAAACTTCCTATTGTTTAGAATGACTTAAGAGATACACAAAAAAATGACTCCCACTTATTTACTTTACAGATTTGAAAGTTTGATATTTGTTCACAAAATATTTTAGATTGGATATGCTCTGGGACGGAAGGATTCGAACCTCCGAATAACGGGACCAAAACCCGTTGCCTTACCGCTTGGCCACGCCCCATTTCGATTCAAGACTAATAATAACAAATAATATTAAGAATAATTAATATTAAAAATATTATTAGTATTGGTTGTTTGTCAACTGCAGTCAAAATATCTATAGAATAGATTCCTGTGCTTTTGTTAAGTGTAGATAGAGAACTTAACTTTAACTGAATTTATTGATCATTACATATAATTCAATTAAGATATTGTATGAAAATATGATTTCTTCTATTTCTCCTTGAGAATCAGAAGATTTTTGATTGGGTGGGTTTAAAGAAGGATTTTTTTGTCTACCTTACTGACTTTCTTTTTCCTTAATATCCATAATTCAATCAAAATTAAATTATCTTCAAGAACAAAACGTCTGTTATGCTTAATATCTTTAGTTTAATCTGTCTTAATTCTGCCCTTTATTCGAGTACTTTTTTCTTAGGCAAACTGCCCGAGGCCTATGCTTTTTTGAATCCAATCGTAGATTTTATGCCAGTTATACCTTTGTTTTTTTTTCTATTAGCCTTTGTTTGGCAAGCTGCTGTAAGTTTTCGATAAGATCTTTACTTTAATAATATCCTAGAAAAAATGATTTATTCTAGAAAAGTCGAATAAGATTAGATTTACAGTATGAACTCTTGATTCAAACATTGAAATTCTTGGATAGTCGCGATAAATCCGAGTTACCTCATTTCTTCATTTTTTTACCACTGAATTTCTATTGAAAAACCTATTAGGGTTCTCCCCAACAATATTTAATTGTTGAGATACAAAAAAATCCGGAAATTCTTTTATATTTTATATTTCTAGAAAAGCCTCATTTATTTTGTAT